TCTATGCTAATTCCGAATATATGAATTGTCCTAAAGATTCAAAACCTATTTTCGGCCTTTTTCTAAAAAAAAGATGAAAAACTCCAATGAATTTAAAACTTATTTTTCGGTAAATCAATTACGAAATTTTTTTCTAGAATGCCTAAAATTTGTTTGACATCTTCTATGCGAAAATGCTCCATTTTCATAAGATCTTCTTGACTGTTATTCAAAAGGTCCAACAATGTATATATATTGGACCTTTTGAGGCAATTATAGATCCTGGGAGGCAATTCTGATTGGTCAATAAAAATCGATTTCAACGCCATTTTTTTTTTATTTTTTGTTAGTTTAGCCAATTTATCATAAAAGGTAAAAGGGGGTAAAGGAACTATGTGTTGATTGCCCTCTAAATTTAAATTTTCTTCTTTGGTATGTAAAAAGGGAATCAATAAATCAATCAAATTCCGGGAGGCTTCGTAAAGTGCTTCTTTAGGAGTTAAACTTCCATTTGTCCATATTTCAAGAAATAGTATCTCTTTGTTACCATTTTCATAAGAATGAATACTATGATTCGCATTTCGAACAGGCATGAATACAGGATCTATAGGATAACTCCCGTCTTGAAAGGTATTTGGCGCTTTTATAAGATATCCGCGATTCTTCTCTATTTGTAATTCAATAACCAACTCAATGGGTTCTGTCAAGCTAGCTATATGCTGTGTATTATCGAGGATTTCTACATAAGGCGGTAAGATGATATCTTGAGCAGTTACATATCCAGGGCCCCTGACACAAATAGATCCTTCACAAGTTCCATAGAGATTACTTCTCAATACGATTTCTTTCAAATTCATTAAAATTTCATGTACTGATTCTTGAATACCCATTATGGTAGAATATTCGTGTGATATTTTCTCAGATTTTGCGCGTGTGATACATGTTCCTTCGATTTCTCCAAGCAAAGCTCTTCGCATTGCAATGCCTATTGTGTCTGCTTGACCTTTCATAAGCGGAGACAGAATAAAGCGCCCATAAAAAAGACGCTTACTGTCTGCTGCTGATTCAACACACTTCCACTGTAGTGTCCGAGTAGATACTGTTATTTTCTCTCGAACCATAATAATATTATTTGATCAGATCATTGAATCATTTATTTCTCTTGTTTCTCTTGCTTTGTTTCTCTTGCTATTGAAATATCTTCAATTTTTATTTCTACACACGTCTTTTTTTCGGGGGTCTACAGCCATTATGTGGCATAGGGGTTACATCCCGTACGAAAGTTAATAGTATACCACTTCTGCGAATAGCTCGTAATGCTGCGTCTCTTCCCAGACCGGGACCTTTAATCATCACTTCTGCTCGTTGCATACCTTGATCTACTACTGCACGAATAGCATTTCCCGCTGCGGTTTGAGCAGCAAATGGCGTCCCTCTTCTTGTACCTCGGAAGCCACAAGTACCGGCAGAGGACCAAGAAACCACTCGCCCCCGTACATCTGTAACAGTCACAATGGTATTATTGAAACTTGCTTGAATATGAATAACCCCCTTTGGTATTTTACGTGTACTCTTACGTGAACCAATACGTCCACGTGAACCTTTTTTTGGTATAGCTTTTGCCATATTTTATCATCTCATAAATTTGAGTCAGAGATATATGGATATATCCATTTCATGTCAAAACGGATCCCTTTCTTATTTTTATATCGGGTCTTTAACAAGGCTGATTATCCTTGTCTTTGTTTATGTCTTGGGTTGGAACAAATTACTATAATTCGTCCCCGACGACGGATTAGTCGACATTTTTCACAAATTTTACGAACAGAAGCTCTTATTTTCATATTTCCCACTCCTTACTTTAATTTTGAATCCACTTCTCTTGGAAGAAAATAAGTTTCTTGAAATTTTACATTTTGAATCGTATTCCTACGAAACGAAATAAATAGTGAAGTTGAAAAAACACCTAATCTTTCGAATCTTTGTTGCGGAGTCGATAAATTATACGACCTCTGGTTGAATCATAACGACTTACTTCAATTTTGACTCTATCTCCTGGCAGTATCCGTATAAAACTACGTCGGATCTTTCCTGAAACATAACCTAAAATAATATCTTCATTATCTAAACGAACCCGGAACATGCCGTTGGGAAGCGATTCAGTAATTAAACCTTCATGAATCCATTTTTGTTCTTTCATTACAGGTAAAACCCCCTTGAAGTATCAACTAGTGGAGGAAGAACCCTATTAGACAACCCACCCCTTCTCTTTTCTTTTTTACAAATAAGAAGTTTCGTATTGAATTCGGATAATAGAAGGATTACCATATATAACACAAAATCTCTCCGCCTATTCTTTCTAGTCGAGCCTCTCGGTCTGTCATTATACCCCGAGAGGTAGAAAGAATTACAATCCCCATCCCACCTAAAATTCTAGGAATTCTTTGATAGTTAGAATAGATTCGTAGACCCGGCCGACTGATCCGTTTTAAATTTAAAAGATTTCTATAAGTCCTTTTCCTATTCCGTCTATGTCGTAGGGTTAAAACCAAAAAAGATTTGTTGTTTTCTCGATGTTTTCTCACGTTTTCGATAAAACCCTCTCGTAAAAGTATTTTAACAATACTTTGGCTGATATTAGTAGATGCTACTCGAACCACGCTTTTTCTATACATATCGGCATTTCGTATAGAGGTTATTATGTCAGCAATAGTATCACTACCCATGATTAATTAAAATTATTGGTGCCTCCAAATTTGGATATAATCAACATGTTTTTCTTTTTTTTTTTTTTACGTATTTGTTTATGAATATTAATTTTGAAAGGTATATACGTGAGACAAAATCTACTAAATGAATCTTAATCTATTTCTTTTAAATACCCTACTATAACCATATATAACCATATCGTGGTCTCATTTTATAATACCTCGGGAGCTAATGAAACTATTTTAGTAAAATTGAACTGTCTCAATTCTCGGGCAATCGCACCAAAAACTCGCGTTCCTTTTGGATTTCCTTCTTGATCAATCACAACTGCAGCATTGTCATCATATCGTATTATCATACCGTTGTCACGTTTAAGTTCTTTACAAGTACGGACAATTACAGCTCTGACCACTTCTGATCTTTCTAGAGGCATGTTTGGAACTGCGTCTTTGATCACAGCAACAATAACGTCACCAATATGAGCATATCGACGATTGCTAGCTCCTATGATTCGAATACACATCAATTCTCGAGCCCCGCTGTTATCTGCTACATTCAAATGGGTCTGAGGTTGAATCATATCATTTTTTTATCTGTTTTTTACAATACAAAGGCCGAAGAAAAAAAGAAATATTGTTTGTCCAAAAAAAAGAAACTTACACCCGCTATTTTTTTTACCCAAGGTCTATTTCTTTTTTATCCCGAAATGATGAATTGAGCTCGTATAGGCATTTTGGACGCTGCTATTGAAATAGCCCTTCTGGCTATATTTTCTGTTACTCCACCCATTTCATAAAGTATTCGACCTGGTTTAACAACAGCTACCCAATATTCGGGAGAGCCTTTACCTGAACCCATACGCGTTTCTGCGGGCCTTACTGTAACTGGTTTATCTGGAAATATACGGACCCATATTTTTCCACCGCGACGTGCATTTCGTGTCATTGCTCGTCGACCTGCTTCTATTTGTCTAGATGTGATCCAAGCGGGTTCAAGTGCCTGAAGAGCGTATTTACCAAAACAGATATTATTACCTCGATAAGATATTCCCTTCATTCTTCCTCTATGTTGTTTACGGAATCTGGTTCTTTTGGGGTTATAGTTGATGGTTTGTTTTGAATTCCATCTCTACTACAGAACCGGACGTGAGAGTTTCTTCTCATCCAGCTCCTCGCGAATAAAATGAATTCAAATTAAAGATTTTGAATTCAATTCAGATAGAATATAATTTGAATGAAGATACACATGTATTTAATAAGTAATATACTGAATCATGGATTTCATTTAATCTAGATCAAATCTATTATGAATTTGTATATCTTGTTTGTATAGATAACTAAATATATTAAATAACTTATTAAATAACATAACGATACGATTTTTTCTTATATTTATTTTATCTATTTTAGAATGTTAAAACGAATCTTTCTTTTGTTTTACTCTTTATCGTATTGGATTGACCAAAATTTAGCAATCCAAGAAAATAAAGTTTTCGCGGGCGAATATTTACTCTTTCAATTTCTATTTCAGTTCTATCATTAGTTCATAACTTTTCCGAATAGATGAATTGGTCTCTGGTTGGTTCCGCCATCCCGATCCATGAATCATTCGAATTCAGTTTCACTAGAATCTTTTGAATTCACAGGTTCCATCGTTCCCATCTCTTCTTACTTAATGGTTAGGTCTGAATTCTACAATGGAGCTATTAGTTCTTGAGTCAATATTCTTAGCCTTTATTGGCTCGAAGCTCTTTATTTTTTGTTCGATGAGCAGATCCATTTAATGTTAATTATGAATCCGTATTGATGCTTTATTACACAGCTTTTTTCTGAGATGACTCATAGACCTTACATATTGGAATTCTATATCATCAATATTCTTTTTCTTTCTTTCTCTCATCCTTCCATTTATCCATACCCTTTCTTTTTTATTTCGATTGACAACTTAGAAGCATATTTTCTTAATAAATAATAAAAAAAAATAAAAAAAGATTTCAGTTGCTACAACAATATGTACAATATATCATATCTTGACTGATTCTTTGGATCCAGATAATACGAAGTGATGAGTTGGTTATTACTTCTACAGTTATAGTTATTTGTTTATACCGTGGGGCTGCTTTTTTATACTAACCCTGAAAAACCAACGAGTCACACACTAAGCATAGCAATTTTATCAAAAGATTAATTGAATTTTTATTCAACCCTATAGAATTAGAATTGTTCCTTTTTTTATTGAACAGAAAAGAAAAAGAAGAAACGAATTTCTCTTTTTTTGTTCCATCGCTGGATAGAATACAAAGGGAATAAAGG